GTTTTTGCATTAATTGCGACTTCCTCAGTGTTAGTAATTAGTGTACCCCTTGTATTTGCTTCTCCTGATGGTTGGTCAAATAATAAAAACGTTGTATTTTCCGGTACATCATTATGGATTGGACTAGTCTTTCTGGTAGCTATTCTGAATTCTCTCATTTCTTAAATTTGTTTAGTATTTAGTAGCCCGATACAAAATAAATAAAAAGGCCATTTCTTCGAAAAAATTGGAATTGTGAGACGCATTAAAATGCAATTTGCGTTCCGAATTGCTACCTCTTCTCTTTCATTATTATGAAATTCCATTGCCATTAGAATATTGATTGACAGACAATTAAAAAAAAGAAAACTCTAATATAATAGAAAATGAAACGGTCGACCCAGACATAGACGGTCGACCCAGGCGGATATACCCTATAAAATATATCCCGTAGCGAGCGTAGTTCAATGGTAAAACATCTCCTTGCCAAGGAGAAGATACGGGTTCGATTCCCGCCGCTCGCCAGCTTAATTTAGTAAGGTACTATGATAAAAAATTTAGTCTAGTTGACTACTTAACTACTTATATTAAATTAAGTAGGTGTTAGTCTAGTACCGTATCCCTTACTATCTTACCCTTCTTTTGCACCCCACTCAAAAAAAGGGGCTCCGGAGGCGGGAATCGAACTCGCCAACAGGGCTCCCTAAATTGGGGATTCACCGAGACAAACAACTGGCAAACTCCTTTTAAAGGGAAGGGAGGTAGACTGTGCCTTTCTTTCATTTCTTTTTTCTTTTCTGCAGGGTAGGAAGGAGCCTTGAGAGTTCTTCTTGTAGGGGCAAGTGACTTCGCAAACTGCTCCATTTGGCCCTTTAGGGCCGGGAACTAATGAATAAAAAAGGGTTGGATACCGCCCAGCCCTCTACTCTATACAAATAGAATAGTCCTTTTATACAGACTGCTAAGTGCGGAGACGGGAATCGAACCCGTGACCTCAAGGTTATGAGCCTCGTGAGCTACCAAACTGCTCTACTCCGCTCTGGAGGGACGGAAACTGGTGGACGAAAAAGGTTGAATACAGGACTCTACCATGTCTAGACAAATAGAATAGTCCTTTTATACAGAATGGAGCGGGTAGCGGGAATCGAACCCGCATCGTTAGCTTGGAAGGCTAGGGGTTATAGTCGACGTTGGTTGATTAGTTTTAACGTCTCTAATTCAAAACCGAACATGAAATTTTGATTTCATTCGGCTCCTTTATGGATATTCTCACCACTTAACATCTATGTCAGCTTTTCTATCTGAATGGAACCAAAGCTCTCCGCTTTCTAGATGATCCCTATAGAGTAGGAGATAGAAATTCTACTAAATCTATCTAATCTACTTACTTCGTTCCCTAATTTCATTCAAGAGATCCTGAGGAAAAGAATTAGGTTTCCACCGAGCTGAAACAATATGCTGATGGTTCTAGTAAACCAAAACTACCGTTTTTTAGCTATTTGGCTTCCATTTCCTTTTTTAACAAAAGAAGATTTAGTTACGATTGGAAATAAACTTTTTTGTATCTTCATCCATAGATCCTTTACTCATATTTTAAAAATTGGAATACTTAATCCAATGCAAAATTATGCTTCGCGACTCTGTACTCATAATCCAATTTGTATTTTGGATGCAATTTCAATTAGTTTTTGGGTACAAATCGCGAGAATGTATATTCTTCCTCAATATGCTATTGAGAGGAAAAGGATTAAATCCTTTATAAGAACTAAAGTTTTCATCGGAATATAAAAAACTTAAGGACGCCTTAAGTATATCATTTCAAATTCAGTTATTAATAGAACGAATCACACTTTTACCACTAAACTATACCCGCTACATGTAGATTATGATACCAACGCTACCCTTTGTCAAGGGTAGCCATTCGAGAAGGAGGCTAATTCCCCCTTATTGAATCAAATGGAGAAGGTTCATGACAGTGAGCTGTTGGTACTTCGATCGCGGGCCTTTACTTTAGCTTTAGGGTTTAGATAGCCCCTCTGGGATGTAAAATATATCTCTTCTCACCATCCCCATAGTGTATGAGACAAATGTATGCATTTCGATTAGGTTCGTATTCTACGGTTACGACTACAATGATCATTATTTGTTTTGCGAGGACGTAAGTGTGCCAGACTGCTCTAAGGAATAGTTTGATTATTCCTACAATATACACTAGGAGATATAGGGAGCAGCACTGCCCCCATAAATCCCTTTCTTCCTTTTCTTTTTTGTTCAATTCTGAACAAAGAAATTGGGGAAGATGTTTTCTTTCTTCCCCCACTTATCATGAAGTCCGAGCCCTAGAGAAAGAGTGAGATGCATTTTAAAAATTCATCATAGACTTTCCCTATGGCTTGAGAGAAGCAAGAAACAAAGAGTCGTAACTTAAACGGAGAAGCGGACAGGACCCGACGGATTTACCTGATGTAAAGAAGATCCTAAATGTCTCTGGTTAGTCGATCCTCTCCATTTACCAATTTCTTCTCCTCTTTTCCACTCAATTCTAGTTTATTAGATTCTTGTTTAAAAGAATCAAAGAAGATGAATAGAACTAAGAACACATAAAAAAGAGCATAGAGGACCAAGACCATTACCAAATGTTCCTCCCAAGAATCATATTGGGTATCTGTTCCCTTCCTTTTCCCGCTAGGATCGGGAATCTTATATTTTCCATATCCATATACCATCGAACCTTTAGGGTTCCAGAATCCTCCTTTTTTCCTAATCTTCGGAAACAGAAAACCCATAGCCAGGAGGAGTTAGGTATGTAGGGTATGGTTTATTATTTTTTGTTGGGCAGGCAGTAGAATAATTTTTATACTCTGCAGTATAAATTCGACTGCCCACTTTTTACAAGCAAATTGTTGCTAAAACTCCAACATAGTTTGTTCAAAATGCACCAACCATAATCCCTTTAGAATATTAAAGTACCCCCCTTCCTTGGAAGGGGTACCTGTTAAAAATCGCTTCAACAAATCCGTCCAAAACTTTTTAAGAAAAATTGAAAAGTTTTGAACTCGAAGGTTTTTCTAAGAGATGCCTGTTAAAAATAGTTTCAATTTCTCACCAAAACAGACAAGAAGTATATCACTGAAAATTAATACCCAACCATATGGGTATATGAAGAGCGCGAATTCCTTTATACCCTACCCAATTAGAATTAGAAGAAATAAAACATAAATGGAGAAAGTTCTCATCATAAGATCAGCCAATAGAAGAAAAAAGTCCCTAATTCTGCAGAACGTTCTGAGCACGTGAAAAGTCAATAGCCTAAAGATAAAAAAAAACAAAGTCTACCGTTTTTTTAACAGCAGCTCTTATTGCCCCTTTGGCCTTTTTTTTTTTTTCCCATTGTTGTATCCGATTCAACAATTGATACATATTTGTTCTCCTCTTCTAAAAAATAGAACTTCTGGGCTTTGGTTTGGTGAGTCGTCCGAGATCATGTTTACATACCTATGAACTTACCCTCTTCAAGTATATCGGATACTAATAATAATTTTTTATTGTGTCAACTCTCTCTTCACGTATTTTATTATATGTATTTTTTTATATAAAAAAAGAAAAAAACCTCTACTTTGTGCAAGTGATAAGAGAGAATATGAAAGATTTTCTTATTTTTCTTGATTTTCTCAAGATTTTGAACTCTCAAGATTTTGAACCTCGCCATGAATAAACTTCTATATCTCGATATATACATATATAATCTCTACATATATCTCTATATATACATATATTATGTACATTATGCAGTAGACTCATAATGAGAAATCAAAGTGGCTAATTTTTGAATTGAATAAAAAGCCCTTTTAACTCAGTGGTAGAGTAATGCCATGGTAAGGCATAAGTCATCGGTTCAAATCCGATAAAGGGCTTTTTATTTGGTGGTAGAGTAATGCCATGGTAAGACGTAAGTCATCGGTTCGAATCCGATAAAGTACTTTTCTACTAAATTTATTATTTATTCACTTTTTTTTCTTTGTTTTTGAAAATTTCTCTATTTTTTCTTGAATTTTATGACTTAGTGTGGGATGCATGCATTTTTGGTCTGAACGCTAAACGAAGCACGGGGTGGAAATTACAAAAAAGAAATCAAATTGGACTCTTTTTCCTGTTAGATCAATCAAATCACTACCTGTACTGAACTAATCTAGAATCCCTTTTATTAATCTATTCTTATTCTATACCCTTTAAATGAATTTCCCTAAAAAGTAGGGAATGATCCGTGAATTAACCTAACCATCAACTAAAAAAAATCCTATGAAAGCATAACAGAAAAGTAGGAAAGACTCTTTGCTTTGGATCTAGTTATACTCTTCGAGTATATTGACAATTCCAAAAAACTGCTCATACTATCATTATAGTATAATGACGAGCGGTTGTATATGGCCCTATCGTCTAGTGAAGTGATGCCCCTATCGTCTAGTGGTTCAGGACATCTCTCTTTCAAGGAGGCAGCGGGGATTCGACTTCCCCTGGGGGTAGGGAGTATTATGAAAGGAGGTTAATCATAGATTCTAAAAAACCCTAGAATAAATTCTTCCTGGGTCGATGCCCGAGCGGTTAATGGGGACGGACTGTAAATTCGTTGACGATATGTCTACGCTGGTTCAAATCCAGCTCGGCCCAAAAATCTAGGGCTTCGTGAATATGAACTAAATCCATTTGTTTTTCTTCCATAAAATAAAATGTCTGATCCATAGAAATAAAGGATAAAGCGAAAGGGGGAAATTTCTTTCTAATCCATATCTCTCTCATTCCTTTTTTACAAACAAAAGAGTTTTTCTTATTGAAATGAAAGGTGGATTATCATCCATTTTTAGCGATAAAAAATCGCGACATACTAGTTATGTCACTCTCACTATACCCACATATGATATGTGGGTATGTAGTATATGATTCGTCTATTTCTTAGAGTACGACAGGCGAATCGAATCTTCTTATGGTTCTATTTAAGAATAGGTATGCCATACACCCCGCGGGGATTGTAGTTCAATTGGTCAGAGCACCGCCCTGTCAAGGCGGAAGCTGCGGGTTCGAGCCCCGTCAGTCCCGAACTAGGGTTCAATGAATGGAGAAATTCATCTTTCCTTTTTCCATGAAAAAGGGGGGGCAGGAGAGAAGATCAAATACCTATGGGGCACCCTTATTTCACTTTTTTTATTTCGCATTTCTCATTAAAGAGGGAGGGGAGGCCTATAGGAATTTTTTTTTCACTACTCCCGGTTGATAAGGAAAGACATACATATCATACTTGGATTAGTATAATTTAGGATATTACTCTATCCTTATGATGATACCATCCTCATCTTAACTTCCTATTCGACTCTTATGGAATAGAGTACCGGTATTTTACCGAAATCCATACATAAATCGTATTCGTTTTTTCTTAGACATAGACAGTGAATTTAATTGAATATAATTAGTACTTTACTTTTTGGATTAAACCAGGCCCCCTCCATTTTGTAGTTCCAACTTTGTTTGTGTATGTTCAATGACTAATTGGAAAGAATCTATCTCATTTTCATTCCATTTGCGGACTCCTTATTTTATGGATCTGTTCTCATCTTTAGACCCCAAAAGTGGATATTGATAGTAACTTAATAAAATAAAAGAAAAACCAAGCAAAGCAAACGCCCTTTTTCCTAAATTAATTAAAATATTCGATTTTTTTTTATTTAAGCCCTCTTTTCTCCATCTCACTTCTACTTCTACTGCTTATTTGGATGTCTATGTGACCCATAGAAAGTCGGTCATATAATACATACATACATAATTGTATGTATAACTATAAGAAAAAGGAAGGGAAATTGGATAAGATAAGAAAGATCGTGGGTTATAGATATAGAAAAGAAAAAGTGGATCTTCCTATGTTATACTATTCCACTCTCAACCATGAATTGATTTGATAGATCCGATATTCATAATATTGAATTGATTCAGTATTATCAGAATGCAAGTCCTCCCCTTGAATTTACAGGATACCCCTTTTTCCTCTCCATGGGATTACATCCCGAGTTATTGTGAAAAAAATAAAGAGGTTATGGAAGTCAATATTCTCGCATTTATTGCTACTGCACTGTTTATTCTAGTTCCTACTGCCTTTTTACTTATTATTTATGTAAAAACAGTCAGCCAAAATGATTAATTGGAATTCCAATTAATCATTGAAGAAATGAAAAAGGGATTAAATAAAATAAAAATCCAAGTCTTAAATGAAAGGATCTGGTTGGAATCATAAAGTGTGGTAGAAAGAACTACATATAGTTTTTTCTACGACACTTTAGAGTCTTTCTATTATATTATCTTGAATCTACATAGAATAGATTAGTAGATTGAAATAGTAGTCTAATTCAATTTCTTTTTTCACTGCATCCACTTAATTTCAATCAAGTCAAAATAAAAAAATCGAAGACAATTCTTCACGAAAGAATCCATGGAGGGAGAGAAAAATAATATGAGAATAGACTATAGTAAAAAGTAAAAGAAAAAAAGTAAAAGGAAAAAACCAGCGAATCTTTCATGCTTAAACATGCGGCGAGATGCTTCAAAAGAGCATAAAAATTATTCTAAGAATAAGAAAAGAATATAAAACAAATGGAAAGTGTGCGATATGTTGTGAATAGCTCCGTGGAAGAAAGTCTAATTTTCTTATGTATAGAACTTTTTTAACCATTCGTCACTTCTAGTAGAAATTTTGAATTGCTGTAATCGCTCTTTCTATTTCTATATAGTAGAATAGAACGACTCTTTCTTACAAGAGTTTCTTACAGGTACAGGAGTGAAACAAAACTAAAGAAAGAGAGAAAGAATAAAGTTTGGCAAAATGATTAATGCAAAACGATCAATTAAAGAAAAAAGTTGATACAACAATTCGACTACTCAATCAATTAGTAGTATCCCTAGAGTCCACTCCTCCCCCATACTACTAGTGAAAGAGAAAATGTAAAGACTACCATTAAAGCAGCCCAAGCGAGACTTACTATATCCATGTAAATTATGTCTCCTATTTCTATGAAGGAATTATTCTACTATTGATCAATAATCATAGTGGAATCAAGGGTACAGAGTCAAAAAGGGATTCTGCCCTAACGCTATGGATGAATCAGTTCAAGGAATTTACTCCTAACAAATTCTTATAGGATTTCTGGTAGAATTGGAGAGCATTAAGTATAAATACGATACATAGCCCTTTTCCTTAAAAAAGAGTACGGGGATGATGTCCTGAATAGAAGACGCGGGAATAGGAAGATTTTTTCTTCCTTTTGTTACCCTTTTTTTATAAGCAAAGGACGTCAGAATATACCATAAAATTAGGATAGATAAATATTTATTGGATACCTACCTTGCCTATGTTTATTTTTAACCTAAACCCTACAGCCCTTCTATCATTCTATGAAAGAATGAGGAGACTTTATCCACAACTCCGAAATTGATTTTTGATCAGCCTATTCAATCTGATTCTCGACAGAATCAGTAGCCCTTACTTTAGTGTATGTAGGTAGCATAAGATGTATGATAAATAAAATGTATGATAATTAGGAAGTCTTGATATTCCTTCGTGGAGTCCCTTCTTCAATCTTAGATTGAAAAAAAAAGAATGCCCCTTAGGGGCCCTTTGGATATCAAGATTTCTGACATCTTAGCCTTGTAATTTTTAATTCTCGAATCGAATCAATTAAGAATCAATTAAAATTAATAAAAGAATAAGGAAACGCAACCTCATCCTTATTGGTAGCCGTTTGGGCCACTACCGACAAAACAAACCCTAGTTTGAGGATAGAACTATGGATTCTCAAAATCCAGTATCGCCAGGCCTAGTTACTCTCTTGCCCCAACTTATGCAGGGTACGAATTTGTTGAGTTCGATCAGTACTATAAGCCTAAGTATTTTATTGATCAGGCGGCACCCAGATTTGAACTGGGGATAAAGGATTTGCAGTCCCCTGCCTTACCGCTTGGCCATGCCGCCAAAAAATCCGATCTAAAATAGAGAAAAGAGCAAGTATTCATCCAGGTTTTCTTACTAAAACCTCCTTTCTTTTATCTTGAATCTAATTCTACTTACTTTTTTCCAATCTTTTTCAAAAAATCTATTCCTGCTTTTTTTGAATCCAGTTTCGATTATTCTCCTCGATGGATTCTATCTTAAAACAAACATTGCTAACACTAGAAAACTTCCCTTTTCTTTCTATTGAGATGAAAAAAGAGAAAAAGTGGATTTCCAGTCACAGGCTGCAAAATTCAGAACAAATTGGAACCATTAACTAGAATTCTATTTTTTTTTTGAATTGCAGTAGTGAACGACTCTTAAATCGGTATTCTCTCCCCCCTTCCTTTTAATGGCATAATAAAATAGAATGGATTTATGCCTAATCCGTGTATAGGTAAACTACAGGTCCGAACAGCATTATTATCCATAACAGCATTATTATCCATGGATCCCCCTTATGTACATATCTCTATGGGGAATCGTGCTTTAATTTTTCATTGCATTAAATATCTTGAATAAAAAAAAGAAATTTGGTCTGATATAGAGTATGACCTGACCATCTTGGCCCACCCAAGTGAAATTACGATAAAAGCAGGGATATGTGGAGAGGTGGATAACTAGATTGGCATGTACTTAAAAAAAGGACTTACTTTATTTTAGGATTCTACAATGAAATCCTATATTTTCTAGCAATTCTACTACTACGAAACAAAAAAGAACCCTCAAATTCTTATTCTTTTTTGAAATTAAACTAAGCGTGCTATTCTAAATCGAACTAAAGTCAAATTTTCTAGTGCTTATAAATTATTATATTATGGCTTTATCCCATTCATAGAAAGGAGATAAAATGAGAAATCTTTGCCATCCAATCTGATTAGTATCATAAAGTGTAAGTGGCAGAATTTTTTTCTAGGAATGTTTTATCAATTCATTTTCATTCGATTTGTACCCCTGGCAAATTCGAACTTTCGTCGAAATTGTCTCTATTCATATGTATGAAATACATATATGAAATATGTATGTGGAGTTCCCTAGAATTTCATGTGATTCAGTAAACAGAATATGGATTCCATAATTGCTAGATCGATCCATAGGGATTGATGAAGAGTGAGCTGATAATGGAATTTTTCTTCGATAAACAGGAAACTTAAGATTAAGATGCTCCGGAATGGAAATGAGGGAATGTCCACAATACCCGGATTTAGTCAGATCCAATTCGAGGGATTTTGTAGGTTCATTAATCAAGGCTTGGCAGAAGAACTTGAGAAGTTTCCAACAATTAAAGATCCAGATCACGAAATTGCATTTCAATTATTTGCGAAAGGATATCAATTGCTAGAACCCTCGATAAAAGAAAGGGATGCTGTGTATGAATCACTCACCTATTCTTCCGAATTATATGTATCTGCGAGATTAATTTTTGGTTTCGATGTGCAAAAGCAAACCATTTCTATTGGAAACATTCCTATAATGAATTCCTTAGGAACCTTTATAATAAATGGAATATACCGAATTGTGATCAATCAAATATTGCTAAGTCCTGGTATTTACTACCGCTCGGAATTAGACCATAAGGGAATTTCTATCTACACTGGGACTATAATATCAGATTGGGGAGGAAGATCGGAATTAGCAATTGATAAAAAAGAAAGGATATGGGCTCGCGTGAGTAGAAAACAAAAGATATCTATTCTAGTTCTATCATCAGCTATGGGTTCGAATCTAAAAGAAATTCTAGATAATGTTTCCTACCCTGAAATTTTCTTATCTTTCCCGAATGCTAAGGAGAAGAAGAGGATTGAGTCAAAAGAAAAAGCTATTTTGGAGTTTTATCAACAATTTGCTTGTGTAGGTGGGGACCTGGTATTTTCGGAGTCCTTATGTGAGGAATTACAAAAGAAATTTTTTCAACAAAAATGTGAATTAGGAAGGATTGGTCGACGAAATATGAATCGGAGACTGAATCTTGATATACCTCAGAACAATACATTCTTGTTACCACGAGATGTATTGGCCGCTACGGATCATTTGATTGGAATGAAATTTGGAACGGGTATACTTGACGATGACGATATGAATCACTTGAAAAATAAACGTATTCGTTCGGTTGCGGATCTGTTACAAGATCAATTCGGACTGGCTCTTGGTCGTTTACAACATGCGGTTCAAAAAACTATCCGTAGAGTATTCATACGTCAATCGAAACCGACTCCACAAACTTTGGTAACTCCAACTTCAACTTCGATTTTATTAATAACTACTTATGAGACCTTTTTTGGCACATACCCCTTATCTCAAGTTTTTGATCAAACCAATCCATTGACACAAACTGTTCATGGGCGAAAAGTGAGTTGTTTGGGTCCTGGAGGATTGACGGGGAGAACTGCAAGTTTTCGGAGCCGAGATATTCATCCGAGTCACTATGGGCGTATTTGTCCAATTGACACGTCCGAAGGAATCAATGTTGGACTTACTGGATCCTTAGCTATTCATGCGAGAATTGACCACTGGTGGGGGTCCATAGAGAGTCCCTTTTATGAAATATCTGAGAAAGCAAAAGAAAAAAAAGAGAGACAGGTGGTTTATTTATCACCAAATAGAGATGAATATTATATGATAGCAGCAGGAAATTCTTTGTCCTTGAATCAGGGTATTCAGGAAGAACAGGTTGTTCCAGCTAGATACCGTCAAGAATTCCTGACTATTGCATGGGAACAGATTCATGTTAGAAGTATTTTTCCTTTCCAATATTTTTCTATTGGAGGTTCTCTCATTCCTTTTATTGAGCATAATGATGCGAATCGGGCTTTAATGAGTTCTAATATGCAGCGCCAAGCAGTTCCGCTTTCTCGGTCCGAGAAGTGCATTGTTGGAACTGGATTGGAACGCCAAACAGCTCTAGATTCGAGGGTTTCCGTTATAGCCGAACGCGAGGGAAAGATCATTTCTACTGATAGTCACAAGATCCTTTTATCAAGTAGTGGGAAGACTATAAGTATTCCTTTAGTTACCCATCGGCGCTCTAACAAAAATACTTGTATGCACCAAAAACCTCGGGTTCTGCGGGGTAAATCCATTAAAAAAGGACAAATTTTAGCGGAGGGAGCTGCTACAGTTGGTGGGGAACTTGCTTTAGGAAAAAACGTATTAGTAGCTTATATGCCATGGGAAGGTTACAATTTTGAAGACGCAGTACTAATTAGCGAACGTTTGGTATATGAGGATATTTATACTTCTTTTCACATCCGAAAATATGAAATTCAGACGGATACGACAAGCCAAGGCTCCGCTGAAAAAATTACTAAAGAAATACCACATCTAGAAGAACATTTACTCCGCAATTTGGACAGAAATGGAGTTGTTAGGTTGGGATCCTGGGTAGAAACTGGCGATATTTTAGTAGGTAAATTAACGCCTCAGATAGCGAGCGAATCGTCGTATATCGCGGAAGCTGGGTTATTACGGGCCATATTTGGCCTTGAGGTATCCACTTCAAAAGAAACTTCTCTCAAACTACCTATAGGTGGAAGAGGGCGCGTTATCGATGTGAAATGGATCCAGAGGGACCCCCTAGACATAATGGTTCGTGTATATATTTTACAGAAACGCGAAATCAAAGTTGGGGATAAAGTAGCCGGAAGACACGGGAATAAGGGGATCATTTCCAAAATTTTGCCCAGGCAAGATATGCCCTATTTGCAAGATGGAACACCTGTTGATATGGTCTTCAATCCCTTAGGAGTACCCTCACGAATGAATGTGGGACAAATATTTGAAAGCTCGCTCGGATTAGCCGGGGATCTGCTAAAGAAACATTATAGAATAGCACCCTTTGATGAGAGATATGAGCAAGAGGCTTCAAGAAAACTTGTGTTTTCAGAATTATATGAAGCCAGTAAACAAACAAAAAATCCATGGGTATTTGAACCCGAGTACCCGGGAAAAAGCAGAATATTTGATGGAAGAACAGGAGACCCCTTCGAACAACCTGTTCTAATAGGGAAGTCCTATATCTTAAAATTAATTCATCAAGTTGATGAGAAAATCCATGGACGTTCTACTGGGCCCTACTCACTTGTTACACAACAACCCGTTAGAGGAAGAGCCAAGCAAGGGGGACAACGAGTAGGAGAAATGGAAGTTTGGGCTTTAGAAGGATTTGGTGTTGCTCATATTTTACAAGAGATACTTACTTATAAATCTGATCATCTTATAGCTCGCCAAGAAATACTTAATGCTACGATCTGGGGAAAAAGAGTACCTAATCACGAGTATCCTCCAGAATCTTTTCGAGTGCTCGTTCGAGAACTACGATCTTTGGCTCTAGAACTGAATCATTTCCTTGTATCTGAGAAGAACTTCCAGGTTAATAGGGAGGAAGTTTGATCGGAATAAATATAAATTCTTTTCTTATTTATGATTGACCAATATAAACATCAACAACTTCAAATTGGACTCGTTTCCCCTCAACAAATAAAGGCTTGGGCTAACAAAAACCTACCTAATGGGGAAGTCGTTGGCGAAGTCACAAGGCCCTCTACTTTTCATTATAAAACCGATAAACCAGAAAAAGATGGATTGTTTTGCGAAAGAATCTTTGGACCCATAAAAAGCGGAATTTGTGCTTGTGGAAATTCTCGAGCGAGCGGAGCTGAAAACGAAGAGGAAAGATTTTGCCAAAAATGCGGGGTAGAATTTGTTGATTCTCGGATACGAAGATATCAAATGGGATACATCAAACTCGCATGTCCCGCGACTCATGTGTGGTATTTGAAAGGTCTTCCTAGTTATATCGCGAACCTTTTAGATAAACCCCTTAAGAAATTGGAGGGCCTAGTATACGGCGATTTCTCTTTTGCTAGGCCCAGCGCTAAAAAACCTACTTTCTTACGATTACGAGGTTTATTCGAAGATGAAATTGCATCCTGTAACCACAGCATTTCTCCCTTTTTTTCTACCCCAGGCTTTGCAACATTTCGAAATCGGGAAATTGCGACAGGAGCAGGTGCTATTAGAGAACAATTAGCAGATTTGGATTTGCGAATTATTATAGAGAATTCCTTGGTCGAATGGAAGGAATTAGAAGACGAGGGGTATAGTGGAGATGAATGGGAAGATAGAAAAAGACGAATAAGAAAAGTTTTTTTGATTAGACGCATGCAATTGGCGAAACATTTTATTCAAACAAATGTAGAACCAGAATGGATGGTTTTGTGCTTATTACCAGTTCTTCCTCCCGAATTGAGACCCATTGTTTATAGGTCTGGGGATAAAGTAGTGACTTCGGATATTAATGAACTTTATAAGAGAGTTATTCGTCGGAACAACAACCTTGCCTATCTATTAAAAAGAAGTGAATTAGCGCCAGCAGATTTAGTAATGTGCCAGGAAAAATTGGTACAAGAAGCCGTGGATACACTTCTTGATAGTGGGTCCCGCGGGCAACCAACGAGGGATGGTCACAATAAAGTATACAAATCACTTTCAGATGTAATTGAAGGTAAAGAGGGAAGGTTTCGCGAGACTCTGCTTGGAAAACGGGTCGATTACTCGGGGCGTTCTGTCATTGTTGTGGGTCCTTCGCTTTCATTACATCAATGTGGATTACCTCTAGAGATAGCAATAAAGCTTTTTCAGCTATTTGTAATTCGCGATTTAATCACGAAACGCGCTACTTCTAATGTCAGGATTGCTAAAAGGAAAATTTGGGAAAAGGAACCCATTGTATGGGAAATACTTCAAGAAGTTATGCGGGGACATCCTGTACTGTTGAATAGAGCACCTACCCTGCATAGATTAGGCATACAGGCCTTCCAACCTACTTTAGTGGAGGGGCGTACTATTTGTTTACACCCATTAGTGTGTAAGGGTTTCAATGCGGACTTTGATGGGGATCAAATGGCTGTTCATCTACCTTTATCCTTGGAAGCTCAGGCGGAAGCCCGTTTACTTATGTTTTCTCATATGAATCTCCTATCTCCCGCTATTGGGGATCCTATTTGCGTACCGACCCAAGACATGCTTATCGGACTTTATGTATTAACGATTGGAAACCGTCGGGGTATTTGTGCAAATAGATATAATAGTTGCGCAAACTATCCAAATCAAAAAGTAAACTACAATAATAATAATTATAAGTATACAAAAGATAAAGAACCCCATTTTTCTAATTCCTATGATGCACTGGGAGCTTATAGACAGAAACGAATCAGTTTAGACAGTCCCTTGTGGCTCCGATGGAAACTAGATCAACGCGTCATTGGGTCAAGAGAAGTTCCGATTGAAGTTCAATATGAATCTTTGGGGACTTATCATGAGATTTATGCCCACTATCTAATAGTGGGAAATAGAAAAAAAGAAATCCGTTCTATATACATTCGAAGCACTCTTGGTCATATTTCTTTTTATAGAGAAATAGAGGAAGCCATACAAGGATTTAGTCAGGCCTATTCATACACTATCTAAACAAGGAAGTTAGATTCGGCGATGCCCCTCCCTTTCGGGGGGCATTCCGATTTCGCTAGTATCATCATTTTTGCCGCGCGAATCCAGATTGAGATTAAGGAAAGGAAGTTAATTAAATTTTCGAATCACTGACTCAGGCCCATTGTCGAATCCTACTCAGCAATTGTCGAATCCTACTCAGCCGAAAAAGGGGGTACTTATGTATGGCGGAACGGGCCAATCTGGTCTTTCATAATAAAGAGATAGACGGAACTGCTATGAAACGACTTATTAGCAGATTAATAGATCATTTCGGAATGGGATATACATCCCATATACTGGATCAAATAAAGACTCTGGGCTTTCATCAAGCCACTACTACATCGATTTCATTAGGAATCGAGGATCTTTTAACAATACCATCTAAGGGATGGTTAGTGCAAGACGCGGAACAACAGAGTTTTCTTTTGGAGAAACACTATTATTATGGGGCTGTACACGCGGTAGAAAAATTACGCCAATCCGTTGAGATATGGTATGCTACAAGTGAATATTTGAAACAAGAAATGAATTCGAATTTTCGGATAACGGATCCTTCTAATCCAGTCTATCTAATGTCTTTTTCAGGAGCCAGAGGAAATGCATCTCAGGTACACCAATTAGTAGGTATGAGAGGATTAATGGCGGATCCTCAAGGACAAATGATTGATTTACCTATTCAAAGCAATTTACGCGAGGGACTTTCTTTGACAGAATATATAATTTCCTGCTACGGAGCCCGCAAAGGGGTTGTAGATACTGCTGTACGAACAGCGGATGCTGGATATCTTACACGTAGACTTGTTGAAGTAGTTCAACATATTATTGTGCGTAGAAGAGATTGTGGTACTATCCAAGGTATTTCTTTGAGTCCTCAAAATGGGATGACGGAAAAACTTTTTGTCCAAACACTAATTGGTCGTGTATTAGCAGACGATATATATATTGGTTCACGATGCATTGCCGCTCGAAATCAAGATATTGGAATTGGATTAGTCAATCGATTCATAACTGCCTTTCGAGCACAACCATTTCGAGCACAACCAATATATATTAGAACCCCCTTTACTTGCCGGAGCACATCTTGGATCTGTCAATTATGTTATGGTCGGAGTCCCACTCATGGCGATCTGGTCGAATTGGGGGAAGCCGTAGGTATTATTGCAGGTCAATCAATTGGGGAGCCAGGGACTCAACTAACATTAAGAACTTTTCATACTGGCGGAGTATTCACAGGGGGTACTGCCGACCTTGTACGATCCCCTTCGAATGGAAAAATCCAATTCAATGAAGATTTGGTTCACCCCACACGTACCCGTCATGGGCAGCCTGCTTTTCTATGTTATATAGACTTGCATGTAACTATTCAGAGTCAGGATATTCTATATAGTGTGAATATTCCCTCAAAAAGCTTGATTCTAGTGCAAAATGATCAGTATGTAGAATCCGAACAAGTAATTGCGGAGATTCGTGCCGGAACGTCCACTTTGCATTTTAAAGAAAAAGTACAAAAGCATATTTATTCCGAATCAGACGGGGAAATGCACTGGAGTACTGATGTTTACCATGCGCCCGAATATCAATATGGTAATCTTCGTCGATTACCAAAAACAAGCCATTTATGGATATTGTCAGTAAGTATGTGCAGATCCAGTATAGCGTCTTTTTCGCTCCACAAGGATCAAGATCAAATGAATACTTATTCTTTTTCTGTTGACGGAAGATATCTCTTTGACCTCTCAATGGCTAATGATCAAGTAAGACATAGACTGTTGGATACTTTTGGTAAAAAAGATAGGGAAATTCTTGATTATTCAACGCCGGATCGAATCATGTCCAATGGCCATTGGAATTTTGTCTATCCTTCTATTCTTCAAGATAATTCGGATTTGTTGGCGAAAAAGCGAAGAAATGGGTTCGTCATTCCATTACAATATCATCAAGAACAAGAGAAAGAACTAATATCCTGTTTGGGGATTTCGATTGAAATACCCTTTATGGGTGTTTTACGTAGAAATACTATTTTTGCTTATTTTGACGATCCACGATACAGAAAAGATAAAAAGGGTTCAGGAATTGTTAAATTTAGATATAGGACCCTAGAGGACGAATATAGGACTCGAGAGGAAGACTCAGAGGACGAATATGGGAGCCCAGAGAACGAATATAGGACCCGAGAGGAAGAATATGAAACCCTAGAAGACGAATATAGGACTCGAGAGGACGAATATGAAACCCTAGAAGATGAATATGGGATCCTAGAGGACGAATATGAAGCCCTAGAAGACGAATATGGGATCCTAGAGGATGAATATAGGACTGGAGAGAAAGACTCAGAAGACGAATATGGGAGCCCAGAGAACGAATATAGAACCCGAGAGGACGAATATGGAACTCTAGAGGAAGACTCAGAGGACGAATATGGGAGCCCGGAGGAAGGCTCAGAGGACGAATATGGGACTTTAGAGGAAGACTCAGAAGAAGACTCAGAGGACGAATACGGGAGCCCAGAGGAAGATTCCATCTTAAAAAAAGAGGGTTTGATTGAGCATCGAGGAACAAAAGAATTTAGTCTAAAATACCAAAAAGAACTAGATCGGTTTTTTTTCATTCTTCAAGAACTGCATATCTTGCCGAGATCCTCATCCCTAAAGGTACTTGATAATAGTATCATTGGAGTGGATACACAACTCACAAAAAATACAAGAAGTCGACTAGGTGGATTGGTCCGAGTGAAGAGAAAAAAAAGCCATACGGAACTCAAAATCTTTTCCGGAGATATGCATTTTCCTGAAGAGGCGGATAAGATATTAGGTGGTAGTTTGATACCACCAGAAAGAGAAAAGAAAGATTCTAAGGAATCAAAAAAAAGGAAAAATTGGGTCTATGTTCAACGGAAAAAAATTCTCAAGAGCAAGGAAAAGTATTTTGTTTCGGTTCGACCTGCAGTCGCATATGAAATGGACGAAGGGAGAAATTTAGCAACACTTTTCCCGCAAGATCTCTTGCAAGAAGAGGATAATTTCCAACTTCGACTTGTCAATTTTATTTCTCATGAAAATAGCAAGTTAACTCAAAGAATTTATCATACGAATAGTCAATTTGTTCGAACTTGCTTAGTAGTGAATTGGGAACAAGAAGAAAAAGAGGAGGCTCGTGCTTCCCTTGTTGAGGTAAGAGCAAATGATCTGATTCGCGATTTCCTAAGAATTGAGTTAGTCAAGTCCACTATTTCGTATACACGAAGAAGGTATGATAGGACAAGTGCAGGACCGATTCCCAATAATAGGTTAGATCGCACCAATTTCTTTTATTCCAAGGCGAAGATTCAATCACTTAGCCAACATCAAGAAGCTATTGGCACCTTGTTGAATCGAAATAAAGAATACCAATCTTTGATGATTTTGTCGGCATCCAACTGTTCTCGAATTGGTTTATTCAAGAATTCGAAATATCCCAATGCGGTAAAAGAATCGAATCCTAGAATTCCTATTCGAGATATTTTTGGGCCCTTAGCCGCTATTGTACCTAGTATATCGAATTTTTCTTCATCTTACTATTTACTAACGCATAATCAGATCCTGTTAAAAAAATATTTGTTCCTTGACAATTTGAAACAAACCCTCCAAGTACTTCAAGGGCTTAAATACTCTTTAATAGATGAAAATCAAAGGATTTCGAATTTCGATAGTAACATCATGTTGGATCCATTCCATTTGAATTGGCACTTTCTCCATCATGATTCTTGGGAGGAGACATCGGCAATAATTCACCTTGGACAATTTATTTGCGAAAATGTATGTCTATTTAAATCGCACATAAAAAAATCTGGTCAAATTTTCATTGTTAATATTGATTCCTTTGTTATAAGAGCAGCTAAGCCTTATTTGGCCACTACAGGAGCAACTGTTCATGGTCATTATGGAGAAATCCTTTACAAAGGAGATAGGTTAGTTACGTTTATATATGAAAAATCGAGATCTAGTGACATAACGCAAGGTCTTCCAAAAGTAGAACAAATCTTTGAAGCGCGTTCAATTGATTCACTATCGCCGAATCTCGAAAGGAGAATTGAGGATTGGAATGAGCGTATACCAAGAATTCTTGGGGTCCCCTGGGGATTCTTGATTGGAGCTGAGCTAACCATAGCCCAAAGTCGTATCTCTTTGGTTAATAAGATCCAAAAGGTTTATCGATCCCAAGGGGTACAGATCCATAATAGACATATAGAGATTATTATACGCCAAGTAACATCAAAAGTGCGGGTTTCCGAAGATGGAATGTCTAATGTTTTTTCACCTGGGGAATTAATCGGACTATTACGAGCAGAACGAGCAGGACGAGCTTTGGATGAATCGGTCTATTATCGGGCAATCTTATTGGGAATAACAAGGGCTTCCCTGAATACCCAAAGTTTCATATCTGAAGCAAGTTTTCAAGAAACTGCTCGAGTTTTAGCAAAAGCTGCCCTACGAGGTCGTATTGATTGGTTGAAAGGCCTGAAAGAAAACGTAGTTCTGGGGGGGATTATACCTGTTGGTACCGGATTCCAAAAATTTGTGCATCATTCCCCACAAGACAAGAACCTTTATTTCGAAATTCAAAAAAAAAATCTATTCGCGTCGGAAATGAGAGATATTTTGTTTCTCCATACAGAATTAGTTTCTTCTGATTCTGATGTAACAAACAATTTCTATGAGACATCAGAACCCCCATTTATACGATTTAAGGATACATAAAGCAGATTTTTTTATTTAAACTAGACTTTTGACCTTAGAACACTAACAGGTCAGATTTTAGATTTTTATTTTATTTTAATAAGTAAAAGAAGTCAGTTAATTCATTAAGGTTACGTTTATACCATGTATCAATAGCCAATTCTCAGTGGAAGGTTACATCGGAACAATTATTATTTATTTCAAGCTATTTCGGCTCTTTCTTAATTTTCAAAAAAAAAAAGAAATAAATTCCGTAATGGAATGGTAGGATGAAAAAAAAAGAAAAAATCAAAAGGAAGTGTGGAAAAAATGACAAGAAGATATTGGAACATCAATTTGAAAGAGATGATAGAAGCGGGAGTTCATTTTGGTCATGGTATTAAGAAATGGAATCCTAAAATGGCCCCTTACATCTCGGCAAAGCGTAAAGGTACTCATATTACAAATCTCGCTAGAACGGCTCGTTTTTTATCAGAAGCTTGTGATTTAGTTTTTGATGCAGCAAGTCAGGGAAAAAGCTTTTTAATTGTTGGTACCAAAAAAAGAGCAGCGGATTTAGTAGCATCAGCTGCAATAAGGGCTCGTTGTCATTATGTTAATAAAAAGTGGTTCAGTGGTATGTTAACGAATTGGTCGATTACGAAAACTAGACTTTCTCAATTTAGAGACTTAAGAGCAGAAGAAAAGATGGGAAAATTCCACCATCTCCCAAAAAGAGATGTGGCAATCTTGAAGAGAAAATTATCTACCTTGCAAAGATATCTCGGCGGGATCAAATATATGACGAGGTTGCCGGACATTGTGATCGTCCTTGATCAGCAAAAAGAGTATATAGCTCTTCGGGAATGTGCCATTTTGGGGATTCCTACTATTTCTTTAGTCGATACAAATTGTGACCCAGATCTCGCAAATATATCGATTCCAGCCAACGATGACACTATGACTTCAATTCGATTGATTCTTAACAAATTAGTATTTGCAATTTGTGAGGGCCGTTCTCTCTATATAAGAAATCGTTGATTAAGAAGAATAGTTCATTCTTGGGTAACTGCGTAGATTTATGGGATCACTTACTATTCTTTTTTGTTTTGCATAGATAAAAGAAGGGGAATATTGATATATATTAGAGGGTATTGATATATATTATCATCTGATGTGATTTCTTGGTATCCTAAATATAAGATTAATACTTCAAGTTGCTGAGTTGAGAAAGAGATGGTTGAATCAAAAGAATTCCTTTTTTGAAGTTCAATTTTTATCAGAGGACAATATGAATATTATACCATGTTCCGTTAAAACACTCAAGGGGTTATATGATATATCGGGTGTAGAAGTAGGCCAACACTTCTATTGGCAAATAGGAGGTTTCCAAATTCATGCCCAAGTACTCATCACTTCTTGGGTCGTAATTACTATCTTGCTAGGTTCAGTTATCATAGCTGTTCGGAATCCACAAACCATCCCGACCGACGGTCAGAATTTCTTCGAATATGTGCTTGAGTTTATTCGAGACTTGAGCAAAACTCAGATTGGAGAAGAATATGGTCCCTGGGTTCCCTTTATTGGAACTATGTTCCTTTTTATTTTTGTTTCGAATTGGTCGGGTGCTCTTTTACCTTGGAAAATTATACAGTTACCCCATGGGGAATTAGCAGCACCCACGAATGATATAAATACTACTGTTGCTTTAGCTTTACTCACATCAGCGGCATATTTTTATGCGGGTCTTAGCAAAAAAGGATTGAGTTATTTCGAGAAATATATTAAACCAACTCCAATTCTTTTACCAATTAACATCCTAGAAGATTTCACAAAACCATTATCGCTTAGTTTTCGACTTTTCGGGAATATATTGGCGGATGAATTAGTCGTTGTTGTTCTTGTTTCTTTAGTCCCCTTAGTAGTCCCTATACCGGTCATGTTTCTTGGATTATTTACAAGCGGTATTCAAGCTCTTATTTTTGCAACGTTAGCCGCAGCCTATATAGGTGAATCCATGGAAGGTCATCATTGAATTGACTAGTTTTCAAAATAGTATTTTTTTTTAGCTTAGCTCAATTCATGCATGGTTCCAGATAATCCGCTTGGTTGGAAAACTAAATAGTTAGAAATGCGTATGAATATACAACCTAGAGTTGTAGGAGAGAGAATAGACTATATTACGGAATTGTCAAAGTATATATGCATTAAGGGGGGCGGAGTCAGGCTAGATCTATATCCTTAATGTCTATAAGTCCAGTCATCTTTTGTGCGGGTTTTTAAGGAATGATTTTAGAATCCGATTCATCAATAGAAAATGAGAAAATACGCAAAATAGAAGAAACAAATGTATATGGGATATTATATATTCCTAAGTTAGATTCATTATCTAATCCGATATATCGAATTCCCTCTATATGGAATTGGATTCCATATCCAGTTCTATGCAGCATATTGTTATCAATTGTATATCTTGATTTAATTCCTATTGGATTTGGATTAGGTCGATTTCAATAGGGGTTCTTCCTCTATTTCGTCTTTTATTATGGATTAGATGATAGGGGAAAAAATAGGAACTCAAGGATATCGAAGAGTAAAGAAAGAAGAATGGAATGAAAGAGTGGTTGGTTGGAAAGAAAGAGAAATAGAATAATGAGAATCATATGGATTTACACAAACCTCTAATGATTAGAAACTAAAAATGAGATCTCGAAGTAGTTCGGACAATTCAGATTATCATTTCAATTTGTACTTTTTAGTTACTTCTCCCCAATAGAGCTTAGAAGTAAGAATTTCTTGGTTGATTGTATCCTTAACCATTTCTTTTTTTTTTGACACGAGGAACTCACCATGAATCCACTAATTGCTGCTGCTTCCGTTATTGCTGCTGGATTGGCCGTAGGGCTTGCTTCTATTGGGCCTGGAGTTGGTCAAGGTACTGCTGCAGGACAAGCTGTAGAAGGTATTGCGAGACAGCCAGAAGCAGAAGGTAAAATACGAGGTACTTTATTGCTTAGTCTAGCTTTTATGGAAGCTTTAACAATTTATGGACTAGTTGTGGCACTAGCGCTTTTATTTGCGAACCCTTTTGTTTAATCCTAAAAAAGAAAATGAGTCCTTTAGATTAGATACTTTTTTCTTTTTTTAGTAAATTGGTATTTGCTTCTGCAATTCCAATTATATCAATACTTTACTCCTATTTATTACTCCTGGAATTACCTATTTATCGGGACAGACAATACCCCACCCCAGGAAGGGCTGATTTGAGGATGATCAATTTAGAGGATATGCTCGCCTTCTTCCTTCCCGTCCTTAGTTTAGGACAGTGGAAAGTCTTTTTCCTTTTATTTTAGGAATTTTTGGAACATTTCAACAAAGGAGTCTTTCACAGGTCAAACGAGACCTAAGACTTAATCTAAAAGAAATTATTAGATTGAATCTATTTGCATTAAAAAAAATTACATTAAAAAAACCGATCAAAAAAGGGCGAGCGAAGTAAGTGATCGAAAAACTTTGCTCTTTGTTCGTCCTATCTATAAGAGGAGAGCATATGAAAAATGTAACCCATTCTTTCGTTTTTTTAGCTCACTGGCCATCCGCTGGGAGTTTCGGGCTTAATACCGATATTTTAGCAACAAATCTAATAAATCTAACTGTAGTGGTTGGTGTATTGATTTTTTTTGGAAAGGGAGTGTGTGCGAGTTGTCTATTTCAAGAATAGATTGGATCTATCCGGCTGCACTTTAAAATATTTTTTAGTATTTTTTGGATAAATAAGAAAAAGGTGCACGATCTCGACGAATTACTTCTGAATAAATTCAGAAATCATATGGAAGAACCATAGCATTTCGCGACTCATTGGTAAATCAACTTTGATTCTCTATAGACCAATAATGTGAGACCATTAACACGGTTAAAGCTAAACTGCTTGAAGTCCAGGCAAAAAGGGGTACTCTTTCTACAACTATATTAGTATTAGTACCGAAATGCTTTAAACGGGAAATAGCTAATGTAGAATTTATCTGATATAAAACACTCATATCGATAAAATGGTTTGAACTATTTACTAGAAGGGCACCCTGCCCTTTTTTATCCAATGCCGAATCGACGACCTATGTATAAAATAAAAAAAAGAGAAATTTTTTGGATTTGAAGAAAAAAAAAGAATTCTATCAATTTTCATTTTCCATTTATTTAGTTAGTTTTTCTTAATGAAATTGAAATTATTAACTAAAGGGCAAATACAAATAAAGAAACAACTTTGCTGACCATGATAGATTTTTATCTAGGCGGAAGAGTCCTCTTAATATTTATCTAGTCTTATATTCTTAATATGGGTTTCGGTATATTGAAATATAAACAGAAAAGAGAAGATAGAGGATAGGCTCATTACATAAAAAAAAAGATATGGAAATAGCCATAGCAAAAAAAGAAAAAAAAGGAGCGTGAGAGCCAAATGAATCGAAAGATTCATGTTTGGTTCGGGAAGAGATCATAAAAATTGTAAACTTAATAGCAAGATAATCTACTTTCATTAAAAGATTTATTAGATAATCGAAAACAGAGAATCTTGAGTACTATTCGAAATTCGGAAGAATTGCGTAGAGGGACCATTGAGCAGCTCGAAAAAGCTCGGGTTCGATTACAGAAAGTCGAACTAGAAGCGGATGAGTATCGAATGAATGGATACTCTGAGATAGAACGAGAAAAAGCAAATTTGATTAATGCTACTTCTATTAGTTTGGAACAATTAGAAAAGTCTAAAAATGAAATCCTTTATTTTGAAAAACAAAGGGCGATGAATCAGGTCCGACAACGGGTTTTCCAACAGGCCGTACAAGGAGCTCTAGGAACTCTGAATAGTTGTTTGAATACCGAGTTACATTTCCGTACGATTCGTGCTAATATTGGCATTCTAGGGGCCATAGAATCGAAGAAATAATTAAATTAATTAGACCTTGAACTTCTACTTTCGTTTAGAATTTAGGCATTATTTTTCCCCTTGCTTCCGAAAAAAAGAGTCAAGAAACACTAATGGCAACCCTTCGAGTCGACGAAATTCATAAAATTCTCCGCGAACGTATTGAACAATATAATAGGAAAGTAGGGATTGAGAATATCGGTCGCGTAATTCAAGTGGGGGATGGGATTGCTCGTATTATAGGTCTTGGTGGAATAATGTCAGGTGAATTAGTCGAATTTGCAGAAGGGACTAGGGGTATTGCTCTGAATTTGGAATCCAAAAATGTTGGGATTGTATTAATGGGCGATGGGTTGATGATACAAGAGGGAAGTTTTGTAAAAGCAACAGGAAGAATTGCTCAGATACCCGTGAGCGAGGCTTACTTGGGTCGTGTTATAAATGCTCTGGCTAAACCTATTGATGGGAGAGGCGAAATTGTAGCTTCGGAATCTCGCTTAATTGAATCTCCTGCTCCGGGTATAATTTCCAGGCGTTCCGTATATGAACCCCTTCAAACAGGGCTTATTGCTATCGATTCGATGATCCCCATAGGGCGCGGTCAGCGAGAGTTAATTATTGGGGACAGACAGACTGGCAAAACAGCAGTAGCCACAGATACAATTCTCAATCAAAAAGGGCAAGATGTAATATGTGTTTATGTAGCTATCGGTCAAAGAGCATCCTCCGTGGCTCAAGTAGTAACTACTTTCCATGAAGAGGGGGCCATGGAATACACTATTGTAGTAGCTGAAATGGCGGATTCACCTGCTACATTACAATACCTCGCCCCTTATACGGGAGCAGCCCTGGCTGAGTATTTTATGTATCGCGAACGGCATACTTTAA